TTTTTATATTATTAAAAAAGTTTTAAAAAAACGGTCTTTATTTATTTTAAACCTAAGATTTATTTTTATTAGTAATTAATTTTGTATATAAAATTTTAATATTATATAAATAGATACATAAATATATTTTAAATAAAAATATAATTATATATAATAATAATAATAATAATTTAAAATTAAATTTTAATTTTATAATAATAAATTAAATTTAAAATTAAATAAAATAAATAATATACAGATTTTATTAGTCCAAATAGATTAATTTATAGAGAAGAAGAAAAAAAATAAATTAATTATTAATAATTTAATTATTATTATTGATATTTATTAAATATATTATTTATTTATATATAATAATTAAATATGTAATATATTATATATATAAATAATATAAAATAAAATATTTATTTATTTATTAAATTATTATATAAAAAAAAAAAAAAATATTATTTTATTAAAATATTTTTTTACATGTAAATTAAATTTAATTGAAAAAATTATTTATTAAATATGATATTTTATTTATATTATTCGCAGTAATTAATTTTATAAATAAAATTAATTTTGATTTAGAAATTATTTTTAGTATTGATAAAATTTGTGCCAGCAATCGCGGTTATACAAATATTACAAATAAACTATTTTAGTATTAGTTATTATAAAAAAAATAAAATAAAAATAAAAATTTATAGGTGAAATTTTAAATTTTTTATTATTTTTATATATTTGTTAAAAAACTATAAAATTTTAAAATTAAACTAGGATTAGATACCCTATTATTTAAATAATTAAAATAAAATGCTTAAGTAGTATTAGATTTATTCTTAAAACTTAAATGATTTGGCGGTATTTTAGTCTATTCAGAGGAATTTGTTTAATAAATGATAACCCACAATTTACCTTACTTAGATTTATTAAATTTGTATATCGCTGTCATAAGAATATTTTAGGAGAAAAATAATTTTCTAAATTTTTAATTAAAAAAATGTCAAGTCAAGGTGCAGTTTATGTTTAAGATTTAAAATGAGTTACAATAAATTTATTTATATGGATAATTTTTATACAATCAATAAAAATTTGAAAGTGGATTTGAAAGTAATTAAAATTTAAGAAAAATTTTTTGATTTTAGCTCTAAAATATGCACATATCGCCCGTCGCTCTCATTAATTTAAAATGAGATAAGTCGTAACATAGTAGGTATACTGGAAAGTGTTTCTAGAAATATTAATTTAAAGCTTAATTAGTAAAGCGTTTCATTTACATTGAAAATAAATATGTGCAAATCATTTTAAATTAAATTAAAAATTATTTAAAAATTTTTTTTAGAAAATAAATTAATAATAAAAATAATTTTAATATTATAAGTTTTTAGTTTTATTTAAATAAAAAATAATATTTTTTATAGTTAAGTAGTATTGTAAAATAAAATTGAAATAATTTTGAAAAATTTAAAAATAAAAAGAAAAATTAATTTTTTGTGCCTTGTGTGTCAGGATTAATTAATTAAATAATAAAATTTTATTTTTCTCGAATTTAAAAGATTTAATAATTTAAGTTATTTATTGTAAAATAAATATTAATTTATAAATTATTAGAAATGAAACGTTATTCGTTTTTAAATTTATCTAGTTTTTTTAGAAATAAATTTAATTTAGTTTATTTAAATTATTAATTTAATTTAATTAAATTAATAATTTTTAATAATTAATATTTTAAGGGATGAGCTTTAAAATAAAAAATTATAATTTATAATTAAAGTATTTAAAAAATAAGCTTAAAAATAGTTATTTTTAAAAATAGTGTTATAATTTATAAATTATAAACTTAATATTTAATTTATATTTAATTTTTTATAAAAAAAATTATTAAAATAAAAAAAAATAAAATTATTATGATTAAATTAGTAAAATTTTATAATTTTTATTTAGTAAATAATTTTTAGGTTAAAATAATTAATTCGACAATTTTTAGTATTCACCTGTTTATCAAAAACATCTCTTTTTGATTTTAATAAAAAGTTTAACCTGCCCACTGAAATTTTTAAAGGGCCGCGGTATTTTGACCGTGCAAAGGTAGCATAATCATTAGTCTTTTAATTGAGGACTGGAATGAATGGTTGAATGAGATATTTTTTGTATCGTTAAAATTTAAAATTAAATTTTATATTTTAGTTAAAAAGCTAAAATAAAGTTTAAAGACGAGAAGACCCTATAAAGCTTTATATTTATATTATATTTTTTATTAGGTCTTAAATTTAAATTTTATAGTTAAAATTATTTTATTGGGGTGATATTAAAATTTAATTAACTTTTAATTTATTTATTCAATTATTTTTGTTTTTATATTTGATCCAATTTTTTTGATTAAAAAATTAAGTTACTTTAGGGATAACAGCGTAATTTTTTTGGAGAGTTCAAATCGATAAAAAAGATTGCGACCTCGATGTTGGACTAAGAATTAGTTTAGGTGTAGAAGTTTAAATTTTAAGTCTGTTCGACTATTAAATTCTTACGTGATCTGAGTTCAAACCGGTGTAAGCCAGGTTGGTTTCTATCTTAAATTAAATTTTATATTTTAGTACGAAAGGACCAAATATAAAAATTTTTATTTTTATTAAGATTAAAATTAAAATTAATAAAATTAAATAAAATTTAAAAAATAAATAACTATTTTGGCAGATAATTGTAATAAATTTAGAATTTATTTATATAATATTAATATATTATAAATAGTATTGATTATATTTATTGATTTATTTATACCTTTAATTTCAAGATTATTGTTAATTATTTGCGTAATGGTCGGTGTTGCTTTTTTAACATTATTAGAGCGTAAGGTTTTAGGTTATATTCAGATTCGAAAGGGGCCCAATAAAGTAGGTTTTATTGGTATTTTACAACCTTTTAGAGATGCTGTTAAATTGTTTACAAAAGAACAAACTTTTCCTTTTGTATCAAATTTTGCAGTTTATTACTTATCACCTATTTTTTCATTATTTTTATCATTAATTTGTTGATTGTGTTTTCCTTTTTTTATTAAGCTTTTTAGATTTAATTTAGGAGTTTTATTTTTTTTATGTTGTTTAAGAATAGGTGTTTATACAGTAATATTGGCGGGTTGATCATCAAATTCAAATTATGCTTTATTAGGTGGATTACGAGCAGTAGCTCAAACAATTTCTTATGAAGTTAGATTAGCTTTAATTTTATTATCAATGATTTTTTTAATTGGGGGGTATAATTTTTTTTCTTTTTTTATTTTTCAAAAAAACATTTGGTTTTTGATATTATGCTTTCCTATTTCATTAGTTTGGTTTTGTACATCATTAGCTGAGACCAATCGAACTCCTTTTGATTTTGCAGAAGGAGAGTCTGAATTAGTTTCAGGGTTTAATGTTGAATATAGAAGAGGAGGATTTGCTTTAATTTTTTTAGCTGAATATTCAAGAATTTTATTTATAAGTATATTGTTTAGATTAATTTTTTTAGGTTCAAATATTTACAGAATTTTATTTTTTTTTCAATTAAGTCTAATTTCTTTTTTATTTATTTGAGTTCGAGGAACTATGCCTCGTTTTCGTTATGATAAATTGATATATTTAGCTTGAAAGAGTTTTTTGCCTTTTTCTTTAAATTATTTAATATTAGTTATTGGTTTAAAAATTATTTTTTTATCTTTTTAATTAATTTTTTTTAGTAAAATCAATAAAAATTATTTTTATCTTATGTTTTCAAAACATATGCTTATTTTCAAGCTCACTGATCTTATATGTTAGTTTAGTTTTTTATCTCATCATTTTATAGTGATAGGATTAATAATAAAATAAGAAAAATAGATTACTGTTAGAATTTGTCCTGTTAAAATATATGGGTCTTCTACAGGGCGTGCCCCAATTCAAGTTAAAAGAATAACAATTATTGTTATTATTCAAAATAAAATTTGATTAATAAAATAAAACTGAATTCCCCGGAATTTTCTAATATTCGTTATAGGAAGAATAAATAAAATAGCAATAGATAATACAAGGGCAATTACTCCCCCTAATTTATTGGGGATTGATCGAAGAATGGCATAAGCAAATAAAAAATATCATTCAGGTTGAATATGAGGAGGGGTTACTAATGGATTGGCGGGAATAAAGTTATCAGGGTCTCCAAGTTTATAGGGGGCTAAAATTGTTAATATAAAAAGAAGTATGATTATAACAATAAACCCAAAAATATCTTTAAAAGAAAAATAAGGGTGAAAAGGAATTTTATCTATATTTCTATTAATACCTAGAGGGTTATTAGATCCTGTTTGATGGAGAAAAAGAAGATGAATTATAGTAAAAGCTATAACTAAGAATGGTAAGAGAAAGTGGAAAGTAAAGAATCGAGTTAATGTAGCGTTATCTACTGCAAATCCTCCTCATAATCATTGAACTAAATCAATACCTAAATAAGGAATTGCGGATAATAAATTTGTAATAACTGTAGCCCCTCAAAATGATATTTGCCCCCAAGGTAAAACATATCCTATGAAAGCTGTTCCTATAACTAAAAATAAAATGATTACTCCGATAGTTCAAGTATAAATATATAAAAATGACCCGTAATAAATTCCTCGGCCAATATGAAGGTAAATACAAATAAAAAAAAAAGAAGCACCATTAGCATGTAAAGTTCGGAGTAATCACCCTAAATTTACATCTCGACAAATATGATTTACTGAATTAAAAGCTGTCTCAATATCAGCTGTGTAATGTATAGCTAAAAATAACCCTGTTAAAGTTTGAATAATTAAACAAAGTCCTAATAAAGAACCAAAATTTCATCAAGCAGAAATATTTGAAGGTGCGGGAAGATCTACTAGAGCATTATTTACAATTTTTATAAGTGGATGTCTTAATCGTATGGGTTTATTCATTTAATTAAATTTAGGTCGTAAAGGACCTTCAAAGATATTTGTAATTTTAACTACGGCAATTAAAGTTAAAAATAAATAAATTATCAATATAATTGTAATTATATTAATTGGTGAATTATATATTATATTTAATATTAAAGAATTTTCAGCTATATAACTATTAAGGTAAAATAAATTAATAGTTTCATAATTTAAAAAATAATTTCTAACTAAAGTTTTATCTAACAATAAAATTATAGTTAAATTAAATGTAATAAAAATGATACTAATAGTAATAATTTTTGTTGAAAATTTAAATATTTCATTTGAAGCTAAGGAAGTTACATAAATGAATAAAACTAGTAAACCTCCGACAAATGTTAAAAATAAAATATAAGAAAATCAATATGATTTTGTTAGTATTCCTCTGGCTAAGCAAATAAAAAAGGTTTGATTTAGCAGTATAAGCCCTATAGCTAATGGGTGTTTTATAAAAGAAAAAATAGTTCTGAAAATTATGTTAATTAAATAAATTAATATATAAAAAATTTCAAGAAATAGTTTATTTAAAATATTAATTTTGGGGATTAGTGAAAAAGTTTATTTCTTTTTTCTTGAAGCTTTAAAAGAAAAATCTTAAATTTGATTTACAAGACCAATATTTTTTTTAAATTATTAAAACTAATGGCAATATTTTTTCATTTAGGGGTTAGTTTATATTTATTTTTTTGAGGGGTTCTTACTTTTGTTATAAATCGTAAACATTTATTATCAACTCTTTTAAGTTTAGAATTTATCGTTTTATCTTTATTTTTAATGTTAATATTATATTTAAATTATTTTGATTATATTCTTTATTTTAGAATATTTTTTTTAACTTTTAGAGTGTGCGAAGGAGCTTTGGGGGTCTCAATTTTAGTTTCTATAATTCGAACGCATGGAAATGATTATTTTAATTCTTTTTCTATTCTTCAATGTTAAAATTTTTATTTTTTATTTCATTTATAATACCTTTATGTTTTATAAAAAAAAATTTTTGAATGGTTCAAAATTTTTTTTTTATTATTATATTTTTTATATGTTTAAACTTAAGATTTAATTTTTATTGAAGAAATGTGGGGTATTTTTTGGGTGTAGATTTAATTTCTTACGGTTTAATTATTTTAAGAGTTTGAATTTGTTCTTTAATATTGATATCTAGAGAATTAATTTTTAAATTAAATAATTATATAGAATATTTTTTATTTTTAATTTTATTTTTGTTTTTTATATTATATTTAACTTTTACTAGAATAAATATATTTTTGTTTTATTTATTTTTTGAGAGAAGACTGATTCCCACTTTATTTTTAATTTTAGGTTGGGGCTATCAACCTGAGCGATTACAGGCTGGGCTATATTTATTATTTTATACATTATTAGCTTCTTTACCTTTATTAATAGGGATTTTTTATATTTTTTTAAATTTTTTTTCAATAAACATAATAATATTAATAAGATTAACTTTTTTTGAATCTTTTTTTTATTTAGCTATAATTTTTGCTTTTTTAGTAAAAATACCTATATTTTTAGTGCATTTGTGGTTACCTAAAGCCCATGTTGAGGCCCCAGTATCCGGTTCAATAATTTTAGCCGGGGTTTTATTGAAATTAGGGGGCTATGGGTTATTACGAGTTTTCCCTTTTTTGTTGCAAAACGGGTTAAAATTTAATTATTGGTTTATTTCAATTAGTTTAGTTGGGGGGGTAATAATTAGTTTAGTATGTTTACGACAAATAGATATAAAAGCATTAATTGCTTATTCATCTGTCGCCCATATAGGTATTGTTTTAAGAGGCTTGCTTACTTTAACATATTGGGGTGTAAGTGGTTCTTATACATTAATAGTTGCTCATGGTCTTTGTTCTTCCGGTTTATTTAGATTAGCAAATATATCTTATGAACGTCTTAGAAGACGAAGTTTATTAATTAATAAAGGCTTATTAAATTTTATGCCAAGAATTTCTTTATGATGATTTTTATTATGCGCTGGAAATATAGCTGCCCCTCCCACTTTAAATTTATTAGGTGAAATTAGATTATTAAATAGAATTATTAGATGATCATACTTTTCTATGTTTTTATTAGCTTTTTTATCTTTTTTTAGAGCTGCATATTCTTTGTACTTATTTGCTTTAAGACAACACGGTAACGTATATTCAGCTATTTATTCTTTTTCAATTAATTATGTGCGGGAATATTTAATTTTATTTCTTCATTGGTTTCCTTTAAATATTTTAATTTTAAAGAGAGATATATGTTTACTATGATTATAAAATAATTTAAATAGTTTATAAAAATAATGATTTGTGGTATCATAGATATGAATTATATTCATTCATTTTAAATCTTGCGTAATATTTCAATTTGTGTAATTAATTTTATTATTTTTATATTTTTAAGTTTAATATTTTTTTTTTTTAGTTTATTTTTTATATTAAATGATTTAGTTTATTTTATTGAGTGAGAATTGTTAATAATTCAATCTTCTATAATTGTTATAACTTTTTTATTCGATTGGATAAGTTTTTTATTTATATCTTTTGTATTGTTTATTTCTTCTTTAGTAATTTTTTATAGAAAAGAATACATAGGAGATGATTTAAACATAAATCGGTTTATTTATTTAGTTGTCTTGTTTGTTTTTTCTATAATGATGTTAATTATTAGCCCTAATTTAATTAGAATTTTATTAGGTTGAGATGGTCTTGGTCTTGTTTCTTATTGTTTAGTAATTTATTTTCAAAATGTAAAATCTTATAATGCTGGGATATTAACTGCACTTTCCAATCGGGTTGGGGATGTAACATTATTATTAGCTATTGCTTGAATATTAAATTATGGGAGATGAAATTATATTTTTTATATTGAGTTAATAAAAAATGATTTAACTATATATTTAATTGGGGTATTTGTTATTTTAGCTGCTATAACAAAAAGAGCCCAAATTCCTTTTTCTTCTTGACTTCCTGCGGCTATAGCAGCCCCAACCCCTGTTTCAGCTTTAGTACACTCTTCTACTTTAGTTACGGCCGGAGTTTATTTATTAGTGCGATTTAATATTTTATTTGTAGATACTTTTTTAAGAAAATTATTGTTATTAATTGGGGGTTTAACTATGTTTATAGCAGGAATAAGAGCAAATTTTGAGTTTGATTTAAAAAAAATTATTGCTCTTTCTACTTTAAGTCAATTAGGTTTAATAATAAGAATTATTGCTATAGGATTTCCAAAATTAGCTTTTTTTCATCTTTTAACTCATGCTTTATTTAAGGCCTTATTATTTATATGCGCCGGTTCAATTATTCATGGGATAAAAAATTCTCAAGATATTCGGGATATAGGGGCTTTATCTCTTTTTATGCCTTTTTCTACAATTTGTTTAAATATCGCAAATTTAGCTTTATGTGGAATGCCCTTTTTGGCCGGGTTTTATTCTAAGGATTTAATTTTAGAAATTGTATTGTTATCAAATATAAATGTTTTTTCTTTTTTTCTTTATTTTTTTTCTACAGGATTAACTGTTTGTTATTCTTTTCGTTTAACTTATTATTCTGTTTCCGGAGAATTTAAAATAAGTTCTTTAAATAATTTAAATGATGAAAGATGAACTATGTCAAAAAGAATACTAATGCTTTTATTTATGGCTTTAATTGGGGGGTCTATCCTAAGATGGTTAATTTTTTCTTCTTTTTATATTATCTGTTTGCCTATTTATTTAAAAAATTTAACTTTATTGGTTTGTTTTTTAGGGGGTTTTATAGGATATTTTTTAAGAAAGGTTGCCTTATTTTTTTCTAATAAATCTTTAAAAGGTTATTTTTTTAGCTATATAAATATAACTATATGATGTATACCTATTATCTCAACTATTGGTGTAGTTTCTTATCCCCTATATATAGGAAATTGTAGCTTAAAAAGTTTTGATCAAGGATGATCTGAATATTTCGGGGGACAAAAGTTATACAGTTTAATAGTTTATTATTCTATATTAAATCAAAAATTACAAAACAATAACTTAAAAATTTATTTAATATTATTTGTTTGATGAGTAGTCTTTTTAGTTTTATTTATAATAATTTAAAAAGTAAAAATAAAATTAATTTTTTATTCAATTTTTATTTATTTTATAATTTATTTTACGAATTTTAGTAAAAGATTGAAGTTTAAAATTACTTATTTTTTATGAAATTATTAGTTAAATAATTATAAAATTTAATTAATTAAAATAAATATTTAATATTTTAATATATATATATATATATATTTATATTTAAATAGCTTAATTATTAGAGCGTAACACTGAAGATGTTAAAGAGATTGACAAAAATCTTTAAATAAATTTATAAAAATTAATTTTATTTTTACAGTGAAAATGTAGAGTTTTTTTTAAACTATATAAATAAGAAATATAAATGGAGTTTAACCATTAAAAAAAGAAGTTAGCGGCTTCTTTTTGTAACCAAATATTTCTTTAATTGGAGATTGATTTCAATTTTATCATTAACAGTAATATGCCTCTTTTTGGCTTCAATTAAAGAATTAGGATAATATTTATCAAAAATTAGGTCGAAACTAATGGCAATTCTTCGCTTCAAATTCTAAATACTATTTTATAAAATAATTTTATTTATTTTAATTTAAAAAAATAATTTATATTATTTTATGGTTTAATTATTTATTAATTAAAGAAGATTGAAATTATCAATATTTTTTAAATGCAAATTAAATGTTTTATAAAACTTCATCTTTATTTTAATTTTAAGTATTTTATAAAATTTTATTATTTTTTATATTTTTTTTAATTTGATCAGTTTAAAGCTCCTTGGTTTCATTCGTGAAATAACCCAATTAATAGAATTATAATAAAAATTGAAGAAGAATAAAATCACGTAAAAGTATTAGCTGTTTTAATTGTTATAATTATGGGTAAAATTAGAGCAATTTCTACATCAAAAATTAAAAAAATAATAGTAATTAAAAAAAATCGAATAGAAAAAGGAATTCGAGAAGAATTTATTGGGTCAAATCCGCATTCAAACGGGGATCTTTTTTCCCGGTCAGTTATTGTTTTTTTTGATAAAAAAGAAGCTAATATTATTACGATTAGTGTGATTATAAGAGTTAATGTGCTTATAATTCTTAATAGAAAAATTATTTATACTAAAATTATTTAGTCTTTATGATTGGAAGTCATATATACAGTTATATATTTTATAAATAAAAGTTTAAGTTATCTGCCTCATCAGTAAATAGAAATGTATAAAAATAACCATACTACATCTACAAAATGTCAATATCATGCAGCGGCTTCAAATCCAAAATGATGGGAGTTAGAGAAATGATTATTTAAATGTCGTATTAAACAAATTAATAAAAATGTTGTTCCAATTAATACATGTAATCCATGAAATCCTGTAGCTATAAAAAAAGAAGATCCATACACGGCGTCAGCAATTGAAAATGATGCCTCTATATATTCATAGCCTTGTAGAATTGAAAAATAGACCCCTAATAAAACAGTAAAGAATAATCCTTGGGTTGTTTGAGAGTGGTTATTTTCCATTAATCTGTGGTGGGCTCATGTTACAGTAACTCCTGATCTTAATAAAATAGCTGTATTTAAAAGAGGAACTTGAAAAGGGTTAAAAATTAAAATACCAAGAGGGGGTCAGCTTCTTCCTAATTCAATAGTGGGGGAAAGACTACTATGAAAAAAAGCTCAAAAAAAACTAATAAAAAAGAAAATTTCAGAAATAATAAATAGAATTATTCCTCAGCGTAAGCCTAAAGTTACATTAAATGTATGAAGTCCTTGAAATGTTCCTTCTCGGGATACATCTCGTCATCATTGATATATTGTTAATAGGGTAATTATATTTCCTAAAATAAATAAAGAATTATCATATTGATGGAATCATTTAATTAAACCGGATACTATAGAAAATGCTCCTACTGCTCCTGTTAGGGGTCATGGGCTATAATCAACTAAATGAAAGGGGTGATTTGAATGTGTTGACATTTAGTTAATTAATTTCTCTTGAATAAAGTGTTGATAGAACTGCAAATACATATGATTGAATAATTGCAACTGCGGATTCTAATATAAGTAATGCAATTTGTCTAATAATTAAAAAAGTTAATAAGAAATAAGATAAAGAGTTTCCAGTATTTCCTATTAATGTAAGAAGTAAATGACCAGCAATTATATTTGCAGTTAATCGAACTGCTAAAGTTCCTGGACGAATTACGTTTCTAATTGTTTCAATACATACTATAAAAGGTATAAGAGCGTTAGGTGTTCCTTGGGGGACAAGATGAGCAAATATATGTTGAGTATTATTTAATCAGCCATATATTATAAATCTTAATCATAAAGGTAAAGCTAAAGTTAGGGTAAGTGTTAAATGTCTTGTTCTAGTAAAAATATAAGGAAATAATCCTAAAAAATTATTAAATAAGATTAAAGTAAATAATGAAATAAAAATAAATGAGCATCCATTTATACTATTTATTCCAAGTAGCGTTTTAAATTCTTTAAATAAAGTAATTAAAATATTATTTCATATATAATTAATTCGAGAAGGAAGCAGTCAAAATGAAAAAGGAATTAATGAAATTCCAATAAAAGTTCTTAATCAATTTAAGGAAAGATTAAATACAGAAGTAGAAGGATCAAAAACAGAAAATAAATTAGTTATCATTTTCAGTTAGTTTTTCTGTTTTTATTATCTATAGATTGATTGTTTTTATTATCGAAAGGTTTATTTATATTAAGAGTTCTAAAAAAACAAAAGTAATTTATGATATTAAATATAATGAAAGAGGTTGAGAAAATAAAAAATAGAATTAATCAACTAATGGGGGCTATTTGTGGAATTAAAAAATATTAATTATTTAATAATTTTAGTTTGACATTCTAATGTTATTTATTTAACTAATTTTTTTCATGAGAAGTAATTGCTAATTTACTATATTGTGGTTTAAGAGACCATTACTTGCTTTCAGTCATCTAATGAAAAATATAAAAAAATTATATTTTAGAAATTCATTTAATAAAGAAATTAGAAGGGATTCTTTCAATTACAATAGGTATAAAGCTGTGATTGGCCCCACAAATTTCTGAGCATTGGCCAAAAAATAATCCTGGGCGATTAATAAAAAAATTTGTTTGATTAAGACGTCCCGGTGTTGCATCAACCTTAATCCCTAAAGATGGGACAGTTCATGAATGAAGAACATCTGCTGCTGAAACTAGGATTCGAATTTGATTATTGGTAGGTAAAATAATTCGGTTATCAACATCCAATAAACGAAATCCTGAAGTTTCAAGTTCATTTATTGGGACTATATAGGAGTCAAATTCAATATTTAAGAAATCTGAATATTCATAACTTCAATATCATTGGTGTCCGATAGTTTTTAATGTAATTGAAGGCTCACAAATTTCATCTAATAAATATAATAATCGAAGAGATGGGAGTGCAATAAATATAAGAACAATGGCAGGGAGAACAGTTCAAATAATTTCAATTGTTTGTCCATGTAATAAAAATCGATTATTAAAATTATTAAAAAATAATATAATTATTAAGTATGAAACTAAAATGGTAATTATAATTAAAATTAATATTGTATGATCATGAAAAAAATTTAATTGTTCTATTAACGGAGAATTTCTATCCTGTAAACCAAAATTAGATCATGTTGCCATTGCTCTAATAAAAGTAATAACTTTATATATGAAGCTTAAATTCATTGCACTATTCTGCCATATTAGAAATAATTTAATTTACTAATAAGGGAAGTTCTGCGTATCTGTGTTCTATCGGTGGCAATTTTTGATATCATTCAATAGATGAATTAAGTTGAACAGAATAAATAGGAGTTCGATTTGTAATTATACTTTCTCAAATAATAAAGAGAAAAAATAAGATTCCAATAAGGGAGATTGTTGATCCTACTGTAGATAAAATGTTTCATGATGTATAGGCATCTGGGTAGTCAGAATAGCGTCGAGGTATGCCTGCTAAACCCAAAAAATGTTGAGGGAAAAAAGTTAAATTTACACCGAAAAATATAATTGCAAATTGAGATTTTAGTCATTTTTCATTTATTGTTAAACCTGAAAATAGGGTGTATCAGTGAACAAATCCTGCTATAATAGCGAATACGGCTCCTATTGATAAAACATAGTGAAAGTGAGCTACGACATAATAAGTATCATGAAGAACAATATCAATTGAAGAATTGGCTAAAATTACTCCTGTTAACCCTCCTACAGTGAATAAAAAAACAAACCCTAAAGCTCATAAAAGTGATGGGGAATTATTTAATTGTCTACCATGAAGTGTAGCTAGTCAGCTAAAAATTTTAATACCTGTAGGAACAGCAATAATTATAGTAGCAGAAGTAAAATAAGCTCGGGTATCTACGTCTATTCCAACTGTAAATATGTGATGAGCTCAAACAACAAAACCTAATAACCCAATTGCTAATATAGCATAAATTATACCTAAAGATCCAAATGTTTCTTTTTTTCCTCTTTCTTGACTAATAATATGAGAAATTATTCCAAATCCAGGTAAAATTAAAATATAAACTTCTGGGTGACCAAAAAATCAAAATAAGTGTTGGTATAAAATAGGATCACCTCCACCTGCAGGGTCGAAAAAAGAGGTATTTAAATTTCGATCCGTTAAAAGTATAGTAATAGCTCCGGCCAATACTGGGAGAGATAGCAATAATAAAATAGCTGTAATAATAACTGATCAAACAAATAAAGGTATTCGATCAAATGTAATACCTTCAGAACGTATATTAATTACTGTTGTAATAAAATTTACAGCCCCGAGAATAGATGAAATACCTGCAAGATGTAAAGAGAAAATAGCTAAGTCAACTGAAGCACCGGCATGGGCAATTCCAGACGAAAGAGGGGGGTAAACAGTTCATCCTGTACCTGCCCCATTTTCAACAATTGATCTAGATAATAATAGGGTTAGAGATGGGGGTAATAATCAAAAACTTATATTATTTATTCGGGGGAAAGCCATGTCAGGGGCCCCTAATATTAGGGGGACAAGTCAATTACCGAAACCTCCAATTAAAATAGGTATAACTATAAAAAAAATTATAACAAAAGCATGGGCTGTAACAATAACATTGTAAATTTGATCATCTCCAATTAATGATCCGGCGTGACCTAACTCAGCTCGAATAAGAATTCTTAAAGAAGTTCCTACTATTCCTGATCAGGCCCCAAAAATAAAATATAATGTTCCAATATCTTTATGATTTGTAGAAAATAACCATTGTCGCATTAAATTAAAAATAAGTAAAAGTTAATTAAATGGCTGAGTTCAGGCGATAGATTGTAAATCTATAAACGAAAATTAATTTTCTTTAATTATAAAAAGTTTTATAATTTAAATAGAATAATAGATTGCAAATCTAAAAGAATAAAAACATTATTAAAACTTTTATATTAAAGTTTAAATTTTTCTTTTTATTTATAACTTTGAAGGCTATTAGTTTTAATTTTAACTTAAAACTTTTTATTACAAAATAAAAAAAATAAAATTAATTAAAATTATGCCGAACAAAGAAGTAAAACTAAAAAAAATTAATATAAAATTATTTTTAAAAGTAAAAAAATTATATTTTCAATTTATTTCTAAATAATTTATTAATAAAGCTGAGTATATGATTCGTAAATAAAAATAAAGAGTAATAAGGGTTAAAAATAATATGAGAGTTAATAAAAAAAATAAGTTTGTAAAAATTATTATTTCAATAATAATTCATTTGGGGAAAAATCCTAGGAAGGGGGGCAATCCTCCTAAAGATAATAAAGGAATAAAAATTAAAAGTTTTATAAAAAAATTATTTCTAAATAAATTAAAAATTTGATTGATATTAAATAATTTAAAATTATTAAAGACTAAAATTATTGATGTGGTTAATATAGTATAAAATAAAAAATAAGAAAATCATAAATTTTCATTAAAATTTATTCTTATTATTATTCATCCTAAATGATTAATTGAAGAAAAAGCTATAAGTTTTCGTAAACAAGTTTGATTTAATCCGCCAAAACATCCAAAAATAATAGAAAAAATAGTAATAATTATTAGTAGGGGTATATTTAAACAGTATGAAATAATTATTAATGGGGCTATTTTTTGTCAAGTTATTAAAATTAAATTAGTTTGTCAGTTTAATCCTTCTATTACTCTAGGAAATCAAAAATGGAAGGGGGCAGCCCCACTTTTGATTAATATAGAAGAAGAAATTAAAATATATAAATAATTATTTAAATTTGATTCGAGATTAAAATTTACAAATAACAAAAATATTATAATTGAAAATAAAAAAATAGAAGAAGCTAAAGCTTGAGTTAAAAAATATTTTAAAGAAGACTCTGAAGAAAAAAGATTTTTTGAATTTATTATTAAAGGAATAAAAGATAATAAATTAATTTCTAATCCTATTCAAACTCTAAATCAAGATGTAGAAGAAATAGAAATTAAAGAGCCTATTATCAAAGTTAAAAAAAATAAGAATTTATAAGAATTTTTAAAAATTTAAAAAAAAAGGGTTAAAATCTTTATGTTTAGGGTATGAACCTAATAGCTTTATTAGCTTATTTTTTAAATTACAGAGTAATAAATATTGCGTATAATTTATATTTTAGTGTATGAAGCACAAAAGTTTTTGATACTTTTAGAATTAGTTTAACTCTATTAAATATAATAGATATAATTTAAAAATTATATTTTTTACTCTATCAAAGTAATCCTTTTATCAGGCAATCTATT